ATTTCATATTTCTGAACAAGAATTTCTCTCATCAGTTAAGTTACCCCATAGATCTATTAGTAATTCCCGAATTGTCCCATGGATTTCCCTATTTCAATTGTATGACGTATACGCGTTATCCAAATAAATGGTTACTCTACTTTATTTTATTATATTTTATTATGGAATGATTATTATTCCATTCTTTTTCCTCCTTTTTTTGATCATAACCAAATAAAAACTTCTCGAATTACCAGAATCCATAGTAAAAAAAACAAAGTTCTTGGGTATTCAAATAGTAATAGTTTCGTTCATCAGTATACTACTAAATTAAAATTGGAATGAAATCTAATCTTATTCAATTCAAATATTGAATATCTCTCCTTGTCCAAAAGGGCACAATTTGAGTGGAAGGTCTACATTTTTTTTTTTTAGAATCAGTCTATTTTTATATTTTTATGATATTTCGTACTACTGTATGATTCCTTTTTTGTGGGATTTTCTTATTTTCCAAAAGGGAAAATGAGAAGAATTATAGAATGGATTGCTAATTATGCCTAGATCTCGGATAAATGGAAATTTTATTGATAAGACCTCTTCAATTGTAGCTAATATCTTATTACGAATAATTCCGACAACTTCAGGAGAAAAAAGGGCATTTACCTATTACAGAGATGGTGCGATTTGATTCTTGTTTTTTTTTTAGCCCTTAGTCTGATAGAAATAGACGCGATTCGGGATAGAAAGAAACAAATTTTTGAAAGAAACCCACGCTTAGTGAAGGTGAAGTTTAGAGATAGAACAATTCCTTCTGTCGTGTATCCTCGATTGATGCAGCCTCAGATGCTTTAATTATCGATTTTAGTATTGAGCGAAAGGTTACGCCTATACTATAGGTTCTAGTTTGCGGGTTAATCCTACTCCACTAGTACAAATAGGCAGCATAGGGGAAGAAGCGCTACTCCTAGGAATCAACAACACGAAAACTTTGTTATAAATTCCCCCTTCCCTTTCCTTATCGATATCGGGACTAACAAGAATGGTTGGGACAACAAACATCCATCTCGTTCGTACTTTGGATACCCGTATAACCATCAAAGATCGTTGAAGTGACTAATTCCTAGAAATAGGAAGCGTTGAGGACAAAGAAATCGTTGGAGTTACCATTTCCATCTAGCACTAATATGATTGGTGTTAAGAAAAAACAAACCCTTTCGGGAAGGCTGGCTAGAGATTTCTTGTAAAAATACTAGTCCCTGTCAGTTCATAATGAGAATAGTGAAATTTTGATTACATAGATTATTTCCCACAGTACTTTATGCACAGGAGGGAGGAGCCGTATGAGATGAAAATCTCACATACGGTTCTGGAACGGAGATTCTTTGAATAGAGTGAACGACCGTAACGGATGTCAGCTCAATCCGAAGGAAATTATGCGGAAGCTTTACAGAATTATTATGAAGCTACGCGACTAGAAATTGATCCTTATGATCGAAGTTATATACTCTATAACATAGGCCTTATACACACAAGCAATGGAGAGCATACGAAGGCTTTGGAATATTATTTTCGGGCACTAGAACGAAACCCATTCTTACCACAAGCTTTTAATAATATGGCCGTGATCTGTCATTACGTGCGACTATCTCCACTATAGAACGAGGGAAAAACAGAGAAAATCGGCTAGTAAATACTAGAAAAAAAAAAATAGGCTTTCTACATATGCATCGTCCAAAGTAACGATTTTTATCAGCTGTAGCAAGGAAAGAGACTTCACGAGAACCAAAGAAGAAATAAGTACGCCTATATACTCTATGGATAAAGGATCTAATTGATATAGAAAGCGCCGTAAAGATCAATTAGCAAGCTATTGGGTCGATACAGTTAAGAACTGCTTACTTATGTCATGATATGAGATAAAAGTTCGGAATCAACTTATGTAATAGAGTCAATCCACTAAGATATTGAGCAGCGGTGTAGTATCAAATCCCAAAGATAGTAAGTTCTTTTTTCTTATGGAGGAAAGTCTTTTTCAACGATTCTATATGAATTTCATATATGAAATGAAATCGAGATAGTTACCTTTCAGAAAATTTTAACAAACAATATAGGGGATATCTATTCTTCATTCTTCTGAAGGTGTGGGAGAAAAGATAAAACTGATTATTGATTAAATTAAAATTAGAGTTTGAAACTTATGTAATTAACTTCTTCTGGTTCTGGTTAACCCAAGAAAAATAGGATAGATTTATTAGAAATCTAATTCAGTTACCATAGGGTAAATTAATAAGATGGGACACAAAAAGAATCGATTGATGAGCCGTATGAGGTAGGAAACTCTCAAGTACGGTTCTAAGGGAAGGAATTGACCCGCCTATTCCGACCGGGGAGAACAGGCCATTCTACAGGGTGATTCTGAAATTGCGGAGGCTTGGTCCGATCAAGCTGCTGAGTATTGGAAACAAGCTATAGCGCTTACTCCAGGTAATTATATTGAAGCACATAATTGGTTGAAGATCAC